TTTCTTGATTTCGTTCCTATTCTACTTTCTCATAAAAAGGGGGATTACCAAAAGTAAAAGATTTCTTCGTTCTTGATAGTTATTTACATAATCGGTGGATAGGAAGATACTCTGGATCGAAATCTAGGGGAGTACTTCTTAATAATTTCTACCAACTTAAAGCCCCAATTCGAATTACTTTGGGATAAATAAATATCCTGTTGGATAATTTACAGAATCTCCATTACTAATCCTTTGTGTATCTTGGTCTTCCTAACCATCCACTCATTTTTGAATCTCCTAGTAGGTTAATACTAATACATCTATGGTAATAGGTAGTCAAAACCCCATGGAGTGGATCTTTTGAACCCGCTTCAAGCCGCGATGACTAATGAACCAATCGAATCTTGGGGTAAAGTAAACATAAGCAGCCAATACAGTTTACTTTGACTTCATTCTTGTACATAGGAAATGAGGTTCAATTCCTTTAACAGCAAATTTGGAAGCCGTTTTATTTCACTCATCTAACTATCCGGTTTCGTTTATCAACCCCAATGCTGAATCAAAAAATAAAAAATAGACATTCAACTCATTTTACTTTCTTGCTAGAAAGAAATGGGGGAAATTTTATGTCTCACCGAATCACACGTAGAGATATGGATAATACACATAGAGTTAATGGTATTTCATAACTAATTGATTGAGCAGCAGCCCTTAATCCACCTAAAAAGGAATATTTATTATTTGATCCATATCCTGACATAAGAAGTCCAACGGGAGCAAGACTTGAAATGGCGATCCATAAAAAAACACCGATACTAAGATCGACTAGAATAAGGCGATAACTAAAAGGAATTACTGAATAACTTAGTAAAATGGATATCACTGCTATGGATGGTCCGATATTGAATAAACGAGTATCTCCTCTAGATGGAAGAAGATTCTCTTTGAAAAGTAGTTTTGTGCCATCTGCTAGAGCTTGAAGAATTCCCAAAGGCCCGGCATATTCGGGTCCGATACGTTGTTGTATTCCTGCAGATATTTCTCTTTCTAACCAAACAATTACTAGTACACCTAGTGTGATTCCTAATACAAGAGTCAAAATAGGGACAAGCATCCATATGATCCCATAGACTTCTTTTAAGGATTCTAATCTGGAAAAATACTTGATAACTTGTATTTCTGTTGTATCAATTATCATTTCAACGATCGACTTCTCCCATAATGATATCTATACTACCTAGTATCGTCATAATATCAGCCAATTTCATTCTTTTAACTAACTGAGGAAGAATTTGCAAGTTGATAAAACCCGGCGGTCGAATTTTCCATCTCCAAGGAAAAACACTCTGATCTCCTATCAGAAAAATTCCCAATTCTCCTTTTGGTGCTTCGACTCTTACATAAAGTTCTTGTTTGGACAATTCAAACGTTGGAGAAGGTTTTTTACTAATAAATCGATATTCAAAATCATTCCATTCAGGTTTTTTTATTCTATCAAAGCGTCGTATTTCTAAATTTTCATATGGCCCTCCTGGAATTCCCTCCAAGGCCTGTTGAATAATTTTTATGGATTCTGACATCTCACTCATTCGTACTAAATAACGAGCTAACGAATCCCCTTCTTTTTGCCAGTGAACCTCCCAATCAAATTCGTCGTAACACTCATAACGATCAACTTTACGAAGATCCCATTGTATTCCGGAAGCTCGTAGCATTGGTCCCGATAAACCCCAATTTAGTGCTTCTTCTGCGCGAATAATGCCTACGCCCTCAACTCGTTCTAAAAAAATAGGATTCCGTGTAATAAGCTTTTGATATTCAGCAACGGCGGTTAAAAAATAATCGCAAAACTCCAAACATTTATCTATCCAACCATGAGGTAGATCGGCAGCTACTCCTCCGATACGAAAATAATTATGCATCATGCGCATACCGGTAGCAGCTTCGAATAGATCATATATCAATTCTCGTTCTCGAAAAATATAGAAGAAAGGGGTCTGTGCCCCAATATCTGCCATAAAAGGGCCAAGCCATAATAAATGAGAAGCGATACGACTCAACTCCAACATAATAGCTCTGATATAGCTAGCCCTTTTAGGTACTTGAATATTGCCTAGCTGTTCGGGTCCGTTTACGGTTATTGCTTCTGTGAACATAGTAGCTAAATAATCCCAACGCGTTACATAAGGCAAGTATTGTATAATTGTTCGATTTTCCGCAATTTTCTCCATCCCTCTATGTAAATAACCCAATATTGGTTCACAGTCGATAACATCTTCACCATCGAGAGTAACGATTAGGCGAAGAACGCCGTGCATTGATGGGTGTTGAGGGCCCATATTTACTATCATCAGGTCTTTTCTTGTAGTTGGTGCAATCATAAGTTTTTTCCCGAGCCATTCTTCCATGCATTGCTGAACGTAAAAAGAAGAGTTCGTCAAAATTTAAACGAATAGTTCAAATGATATTAGGCTTGAAATTAACGAGTTTTTATCTCTCGAATATCTAACTCGCCAATTAATTCTTTATAACGTTCTCTATTTTTTTTTGACAAATAGGCCAGCAGTCGTTGACGTTTTCCCAAAATTTTCCGCAAACCCTTCTGAGATGAAGAGTCTTTTTTGTGGAATTCCAAATGCGAAGTAAGTCTCCTTATCTTAGTGGTGAAAGTGAATACTTGAAATTCAACAGATCCTCTGTTTTCTGCGTTTTCTTTTTGAGAAATAACCGAAATGAATGAATTTTTTACCATAAAAAACTCCCCTTTCCTTTTGACAGATATGGATTTTACCGATCAGTAATAGTAATAATAATGAATTTTAATGTGGTATATACAAAAATCTAATTCAAATTTATTTAGGAACTCCCTATTTTCTGAATTCAAATCAATCCAATTTCGAATTGGATTGAGATAGAAAAGGGTTGGTACCTTTTCGCATCGAAGGATTTAGACCTAAAATGCAAAAAGTTCTGTTGATTTATTTCGAGATTGAATTCCTACATTATTCAGTTCATATTGGATATATGGATGGAATGGAAAACAAGAATGTGGGGTCCGTGTATTTCTTTGCTTTCATATACCCTATATATATACCTTATATATACCTTATATATACCTTATAATAATAATATAAGATAAGGTATGATAGATATATCAATAATAAAGCTTATTATCCACGAATTTTAAATCGTGGATACATCTGTATCCTTAACATACTGAAACGGCTGCCGTTATTGGTATTAAACCAATAACGATTCATACAGGCTAAATCTTCTAATCGATAATTAGGCCAAAGGAAAAGCTTTAATTTAATTAATTTATTTTTCTCTTTAGCAAGACCATTATTGTCAGGCGAAGCTTGGCTGCTGTTTTTTATGTTCTTTCCGTTGCAAAATACTAGATTTCTATCTACACCATTTTGATGCTTTGAATTGAAAGAAATTAGAATTCTCAATTTTCTACGACGCCTAAACGATAAAATATTTTCAGGAATAAAGAAATCCAAATGATTCTTAGAAACATATCTTTGTTCTTGGTATTTTTTATTTCTTTGGTACTTACTCTTATGAACCAACGAAATACTTATGGTTTGATACATAATAAATTGTCCGTCGTTTTTTATAGACAAACGGATGGGTTCTATAATCAATATTCCCCTTTTGATCCATTCTGTAAGAGTTAAACTCTTCCCAACCGGCATTATATCCAAACTCATTTCTCTCTTTTGAATCGAGGATAGAGTCATTTTTCTCGGCTCTATCAGTTTAAGCAGGAGACAATATACCTTGATATTATTCATCATTCTTTGGTTCAAAGTATCATCCCATCTCAATTGAAAAAGTAAATAATGTTTCAGGAAGAAATCTAGGTTATTTTTGTATGGTTTTTTCTTTTTCCCTTTTTTCATGTCTGATGTTGCATAATTTTCTTCAATATACTTTTGTTGTGAGAGAATGGATCCAAAATCTCCTCGGTTTGTGGGTTCTTCTTGATTTCGTTGCTTTTTATTTGATGGTATCAAAAAACTTACTTTTTGTTTTTCATTGATCTTTTTATTTTCACTACTATTTTCATTTATATTTAGATTTAGATTTAAAAGGAGTAATTTGTTTGGTATAAACCAAGGTTTCATTTTATAGGCATTATAAAGTAACACAAACTCTGGGAAGAACCAAATTTCCAGATTCGATATGGGACGTTTTAGTATTTTTTCATTCATTCCCATCCAATCAACAAAAACTTTGTGTGAGTTTAGTGGATTGATTTTTGGAATCATAAGATAAAAAAGATCTTTTTTAGAAATTTTTTGAGAATTATTAGTACCCAGTTGAATATTTTGATTCCTATTGGAATCGATCGTGATCCAGGCCTCAATATCCACTTTTTGTCTAAGATCAAAATGGAAAATTTCCCAATCCAAATATTTTCTATTCGCCGTTTTTTCCATAGATAGGATATCCACATAATTATGGATAGGGAGGTTTCTCAGCATATCATAAAGTGGGTCTTTATGCGTGTTATAAGAAAGCTCTTGGTTCTTATTTACTTGAAACGGGGATCTATAAAAAGGGCATTTTTCAGAGTTAAGAAATTTATATGCTAAAAGATCATATCTAGAGTATTTTTTAAAATTCTCTTTTTGATTCGATAATGTGTATACTTCAATTTTTTTTTTTTTTGAATCACTTAATTGGTCTTTTTCATATGAATTGTATTTGCTTAAATTTTCCTTTTTAGCTATACAACGCTGATGAGCTGTATTTCGCCATTTTTCAGGGATTAATCTAGACCATCTGATCCGCGATAAATCGTATGTATAATACCCTCTTAACCAGTTTTTCCATTGATTCATTTCATAACTCGTAAATTTCTTATCATCTAATTTTGAATGAACCATTCCTTGTTTTTCCAAAGAATCCTTTATTTCAGGCTTAAGAAAAAAATAGATTCCTTGATATTGAAGAACAGATCTTAATTTCTGCAAATTACTAACTTGAATTTGTGATAATTTGTAAAATACATATGCTTGTGACACATAGGATAAGTCATAAAAAATATGTGACTTTTTTTGAATATACCTACTGTTCTCAAGTGACTTTTTGATAGTCGAAATAAACGGAATTGTATTTTTATTTTTTTTATTAATTAGGTCTTGTTTTCTTTGATTATTGTATAGGGATTTATCAAGAATTTTTTTTGTTGATTCAAGAAAAAATTCTGTATTCATTCTGGGAATATTAATGATAAATAAAAAGATATCTGTGTATACTCTTTCAATGAAAAATTTCAAAAACAGGGGTAATTTACAGATTAATCGGGCATTTGTTCTTTTTAATGTTTGCCATTTTTCGAATCTTTTAGCATCCGAACTTGTTTTGTTAGGACTGATTTTATTTATCCTTGGAGTTACTTTTTTTTTCTCTTTTGTGATTCTTTCTATTTGATTTCGAATTGTCCCTGTTCGTTCAGTCAGATCTTTCATTTTTTTTTCGGTCAATGAAGAATTGGTCAAACCCGGAGGCTCGCTTTGACTAAAGGGTTCGTGAATTATCTGATTGCTGATTATGGAATCTTTTTCTTCTTTAATTTCATTCGTTTCATATACTTCTCTTAATCGAAATAATAGAATTGGATTGATTTTTGAAAGTTCTTTTTTTATTTTTTTCAAAAAAAGAATCCTTTTGATAACCCATTTTGGGTCTTCTTTTGAAACTTTTCCAAGTAATTTTGTTTTTCCTTTGAAAACGAGTAGACCACGAAAATACTTCTTTTTCAATTTTCCAATTTTTTTTTCCACTTCCTTAAAAATGGGTTTAAAAAAGGAAGTTCGTTTTCGGGGTGAACCAAAAGGAAGTTCCGCTTCCATTCCCCAAACTGTTAAAAAACAAAAAGATGATTTTTCTTTTTTATTTTTAATTAGATCTTTTGGAGAGGATCGTAATTTCGATTGGTGCCAAGGTTTCAGACAGAAGGGAAATAATATTTTGATCTGAATACCGTCCCTCAACCACTTTTTAGGAAATTCTGTTTCTGATAATGGAACACCACTATAGGTACATTTAACATGTATCTCTCTATTCCATTCCTGGAAATCCCCCGACCATTCGGGAAGTTGCAACAGGAATATACGTCCAATATTTTTCGCAATTATCAATGAAGGAAATAGAATATATTTTCTAAAAATCGATTGAGTTAGCAACATGCAACCTCTTATTGCTTGTGCAAAAGGAACGGTATCCCAAGCCTCTGCTATCTCTATTCGCGCTTCTTCCTTTCTTTTTCTCTTCTCTTTTTTTTCTTCTCTTTTTGTTTGTTCTTCTGTATCCTCTAGAATTTTGAATACTTCTTTTTTCCCCACCCGATTTCTAAAAATGGATTTAATCAATCCGGAAATATTAAAAGAAAAGAGAGTGGATTTTTCGATTCTGTCCAAAAAAAGGGGGGAATGCACATTTGCTTGAAATAATTCCCAAATAACTATTTTACGCCTTCGAGCTCGCATAGAACCTTTGATTATACTTCGGCGAAAATCTGGTTGTTGTGAATAGCGCAGCAAAAACATTTCGTCTTTTTGATCGGACGTATCAGGATCCTTATTAATATTAGAATTCATATTAGAATTCTTCTTAGCAGTAAAAATTACTACACGTTTGGCTTTTCTTGAACGAATTTCATGGTCTACTGGTACGTCTTCTTGATATTCCCCTGAGTATTGTTCTAATTCGGTGATTAATTTGTATGACCATCGAGGGATTTTTTTACTGATTTCTTTTATTTTACTAGATTTTTGATTAATTTTTTGACCATTAGCATCGGTTACTATTTTATTTAAAAAATATTGAAAATATTTTCTTTCTTTTTTCGAATCTATTCTTTCTTCTGAAAATAAATAAAGATCCTTCCAATTTAGATTTAGATTCCATCCTGAAGTTCTAAGAAATTTACTAATGAACGGGAAAAAATCAACAACTTCTGTTGAGAATTTATTTTTATCCAATCTATTTATTTTCTTTTCAAATTCTTGATCATCGGGGTACGTAAGAAAGATACCGTGAATTCGATTTATCCCAAATTTTTCTAGGAAACTTTCTGTCCAAGTTTTTTTGATGATTGAGGGTGAAAGTTTTTTGTAAATTGTTGTTCGATATGATCCGTTCAATAAAGGATCGTGCCTTTTTGATAAGTATTCTTTTTTAAAATCATCATTACACAACCGAGTTCTTGTTTCGAGTATATTCAAAAAACTATATTCTTTGTCTAGAGATTCAATTCGATTTAGAAACTCGTTGTTGAACTTTTGTTTCTTGGTAGAATCCCTGTAGAGTTTATTAGATGAAGATTTTTCAAGTGTATATGGGGATATCCTTCTTTTTAGCATTTCCAAAAAAATCGATACACTAGGGGGATATGTAAAACAGATCCTTTCTTTTCCATCACTTTTACATATGTCAAAAAAATATTGTGACATTTCATTTCTGACAGCTCTGTCAAATTTGTTATTTTTAATGTAGCGAAAG